AAAAAATCTTAGATAAATTTTATTTATCATTTTTAAATTTGCAGTTTAATTTTAATAAGATTTATACATGCAATGTATTATCTCATCTATTGTAAATAAGGGGCGACGACCGGCTGTCTCATTTATTGACCCATAGGAGAGTAACAAAGGGTCATACTAAGTCATGTACACATCTACTAACTAATAAATTCGGAGAAAAAAAGGGAGATGGTTACATTTTGCTCAAATTATAGGACATATTCACAAATAAGGGAGATTTGCCCAGTAAAGTCTGGCATACGTTTCCTTTTATATATCGAGATAACCGATAGACATGAGTTTTGAAAAAATTTTTGTGAATACCTTATATATAATATAAAATCTTTAATCAGCTTGGCAGATTAAATGCAATAAATTTAGAATTTATTTATGAAAAAAAATTCAGTTGATAAAAGACTTTTAGAAATTTTCTTTTTTATATTTTCAAAATATATACTTAATATATAGTTAAAAAGTCTTAACATAAAGGAATTAAAAAAAATATTATGAAATAAACAATTGTAGTAATTTTTCTTATTAAATCAAATGGATATTCAATAGGTATTGCCCCTAAATAAGTAAGTATAATAAAACAATTTACTAATCCTCAAAATATTAATTTGAATATAATATTAAAATAAAAGGATGATATTTTATTATTTATTGTAAAACAAAATCTTAGGATAATAACAATTGATATTACTAAAGCAATTACTCCCCCTAACTTATTAGGAATAGAACGTAAAATTGCATAAGCAAATAGAAAATATCATTCTGGTTGAATGTGAGGAGGAGTAATTATAGGATTAGCAATATTAAAATTCTCTGCATCTATAAACCCATAAGGATTAATAATAATAGAATAAGTAAAAATTAATATGACAATAAAAACCCCTAGTAAATCTTTAATAGTAAAATATGGATGGAAAGGAATTTTATCTAAATTTATTGAAATACCTAAAGGGTTTCTGGATCCTTTTTCATGAATTAATACAATATGAATTATTACTAGTAATGTTAAAATAAATGGTATTAAGAAGTGTAATGTAAAAAAACGAATTAAAGTATTATTATCAACTGAAAATCCTCCTCAAATTCAATAAGTTACTGAAACTCCAACATATGGAATTGCCGAAATTAAATTTGTAATAACAGTTGCTCCTCAAAAAGATATTTGCCCTCAAGGTAAAATATATCCTAAAAAAGCTGTAGCTATCAGTACAAAAATAATTATAATTCCTGATATTCACACATTTTTAAAAAAAAAAGAAGAGTAATAAATACCTCGTGCTACGTGAATGTACATAAAAATAAAAAAAATTGATGCTCCATTGGCATGGATTGAACGAATTAATCAACCATTATTAACATCTCGTTGAATATGAGAAATTATTGAAAATGCAGTAGAAATATCACTTGAAAAATTTATTGCTAAAAATAATCCAGTAACAATTTGAGTTAATAAACAAATACCTAGTAGAGAACCAAAGTTTCATATATAAGAAATATTAGAAGGGGTTGGAAGATTTTTAATAGGATTAATTAGTTTTAACATAAGTTTAACTAAATTTTTTAATTGGAGCATTAATTCATCTTAGATTTTTAGAAATAATTGTTAATATAATAATTAAAAAGGTTATTATTAAAATAATTATATTAATAAAATTTACTGAGTAAATTTTATTAATATAATTAAATTCTATTTTTATTATAAATATTTCACATGGAATTAAAATCAATATTATTGTAAAAGTGACTCTTAATTTTCTATAAAATCCTATTTTTTTATTAGGACATAATCTAATTATATATATAAAAATAATAAGTATTCCCCCTAAAATAATTAAAATTATTATTATTGAGATAATAGAAAATTGATAGATAAAATAAAATGTAAATGATAAAAATAATGTTAATAAAATTAGCGATGTTAATATTAAAATTGGATGGAAAGAATTTAAGCAAATTACCGACGCTAAAACAAATAATTTAATATCAGAAAATAATATAGAAATAAGTATGCAAATTTTGGAGATTTGTTGGGATAACATCTTTTCTGAAATTGAAAGACCTAGTCAAATTTGATTTACAAAATCAATATTTTAATTAAATTATTTCAACTTATGGTAACTTTAATTATTTTATTATATTTAGTAGGAATAATAGCTTTTTTAATCAATCGCTACTATTTAATAATAATTTTATTAAGTATTGAGTTTATTTATATGAGATTGTTACTAATATTGTGTATTTATTTTTGTTTATTTAATTTATTAGGCATTTTTACTTTTTTAATTAGAATTGTATGTGAGGCTGGCTTAGGATTAAGTTTATTAGTAATAATAAGATTCTTTTATGGGAACGAATTGGTAAGAAGAATAAATTTAATTAAATGTTAATAATTTTAATAATATCTATTTCAATTTTATGTTTATTTTTTATAATAACCCCCTTCCAAATTATTATCTATCTTATAATAATAATTTTATTTTTATTATTTAAAAGATTAATGAATAATGCTGAGTTATTTGTTAACTTTTTTTTTTCTGATTTAATAAGATTAAGAATAATTATTCTAACAGTTTGGATTTCATTACTTATAATTTTAGCAAGAAAATTTAATAATAATTTTAAAAATAAAACTTTCAATTTTTATTTATTGTTGATAATAAATTTATTGTTTTTCTGTTTTTTAGCAGAAAATTTAATAACATTTTATTTATTTTTTGAAGCGGTATTATTTCCTATTATTTTAATAATTTCTGGTTGAGGATCCCAACCAGAACGGATCCAAGCTGGATTTTACATATTAATATATACAGTGTTTGGTTCTTTACCTTTATTAGTATTAATATTATTAAAAGGAGAAACTTTAAGAATTATATATAGTGAATGATTATTTAATAAAATAAACTTTTTATTTTTTTTAATGATTTTAGGCTTTTTAGTAAAAATTCCTATGTTTTTACTTCACCTTTGGTTACCAAAAGCTCATGTTGAAGCTCCAATTGCAGGATCTATGATTTTAGCCGGAATTTTACTAAAATTAGGATTTTATGGATTATATCGATTTAAAAGGTTTTTTTTCATGGATTTATTAGAATTTTCTTTTGTATTAATCGTGATTTCTATATGAGGAGCAGTAATAATTAGTATTTTTTGTATATATCAAAATGATATTAAATCTTTAATTGCTTATTCTTCTGTATCTCACATAGGAATTGCATTAGCTGGTTGCATCACATTTCAACTTCATAGAAGATTTGGAATATTGATAATAATAATTGGACACGGACTATGCAGATCAGGTCTTTTTTGTTTAAGAAATATGATTTATGAACGATTGCATACTCGAAGTATTTTTATAATTAAGGGAATAATTTTAATTTTCCCAAACTTAAGTTTATGATGATTTTTATTTAGAATTATTAATATATCAGCACCAATAACCATAAATTTATTTGGTGAATTGTTCTTAGGAGTTGGATTAATTAAATATAGATTATTATTATCTATTCCAATAATAATATTAATTTTTCTTAGAGCTTGCTATTCTATATATATATATAGATATATTAATCATGGACAAATTTGAATAATTTATAGCAATAAAATAATTACAGCTCGAGAATACTATTTGATACTCTTACATTTTATTCCAATAGTTTTATGGTTTCTTAAAATTAATTTTTTTATAAAATGAATTTAACCAAGTTTAATTAGTTTAATTTAAAAAATTTCAAATTGTGGATTTGAAGATGTATAATCATTAAACAATTTTTATTAAATGAACTATAATATTAATTTTTTTTTCAATTATATTTATATATATATTCTTTATAATATTTTATTATAATATATTTTTTATTTTAGAATATAATTTAATAAGAATTTTAAGATTTGAATATAAATTTTTCATTTTAGTAGATTGAATAAGCTGTATATTTTCTTTTGTTGTCTTATTAATCTCAGGAATAGTTATCTGATATAGACATAGATATATAAGTAATGACAAAAATAAAAATCCATTTTGCTGAATAGTTTTAATATTTATTTTATCCATATTATTACTAGTATTAATACCTAATGCATTTATATTAATCCTAGGATGAGATGGTTTAGGGTTAGTTTCTTATTGTTTAGTCATTTTTTATCAAAGAATAAATTCATATAATTCAGGAATAATAACAATTATTAGAAATCGAGTAGGGGATGTAATACTAATTATGATAATCATTTTTGCTATTAATTTTAATTCATTTGAGTTAATCTCTATAAAAAACTTTGAACTAATTTGAGGATTTTTAATTATTATTGCAGGCCTAACTAAGAGAGCTCAAATTCCCTTTTCTGCTTGACTACCGGCAGCTATAGCTGCCCCTACTCCAGTATCAGCATTGGTTCATTCATCTACTTTAGTTACAGCCGGAGTATATCTTTTAATTCGATTTGAATTATTATTCAATAATAGACCTTTTAGAAGTTTTTTAATAAAAATTTCTTTGATAACTATAGTCATGGCAGGAGTTAATGCTTTTTTTGAAAACGATTTGAAAAAAATTATTGCTTTTTCAACTCTTAGTCAATTGTCAATTATAATATTGACATTATCATTAGGATTAACTAATTTAGCATTTTTCCATTTAATTATTCATGCCATTTTCAAGTCAATATTATTTCTATGTGCAGGATTTGTAATTCATAATTTAATAGGAAATCAAGATATTCGATTATTGTCCGACTTTTTTAAATTTAGGCCTCTAATTATAAGATGTATAATAATTGGAATATTTTCTTTAATGGGATTCCCTTTCATTGGAGGGTTCTATTCAAAGGATGTAATCATAGAATTTTTTCTTTTAAGGAAAAATAGATTTTTAGAAATAAGCTTATTTATTCTAGGAATTATTTTTACTTTTATGTATAATTTTCGCCTTATATTCATACTTTTAATAAAAGGAACATTATTTAATACTTTTATAAAAAATAATTTAGATATTTTTATGAATTATCCAATTTTTGGCCTAACAACGTTTTTATTAATTACCGGAAATTTAATAAGATGACTAATATTACCAGATTATGCAGCAATTTTTCTTAGTTTTTCCCAAAAAATTATATTATTATCTTTAGTTCCTTTTTGTATTTTAATGTTTTTTTTAGTATTAAAATTTGCTAAAATCTTTTCTTATATAAAATTAAATTTTTTTATAAATATATGAAATTTATCTGAATTAACTAGATTTATTTTATTAATTAATAATAAATCATTAATAAAAATATCTATTAATGATTGAACTTGATTAGAAATCTATGGACCTTTAGGCATTAAAAATAAAATTGAATCAAACTATAACTTTTACATATCAAAGGAATTTAATATTATTATAATTTCAATTAGTTTAATAATTTTGATAATTATTATTATCACTTGTTTTTATAGTTTAAATAAAAAATACTACACTGAAAATGTAGAGATAGTTTTTAAAAACATTTTAATTACAAAAATTGATGCAATTAACTTTGGGTGTCAGCACAAAAAATTTTGAATTTTTAGAAAATAATTAATTTTATTAAAGTTAAATTAATTATTAGTAAAAGTATAGAAATACATTATTTATCCTATCAAGATAGCCCTTTATTCAGGCATTTTACTGTGCCGGAATATTATCTCATCTATTGTAAATAAGGGGCGACGACCGGCTGTCTCATTTATTGACCCATAGGAGAGTAACAAAGGGTCATACTAAGTCATGTACACATCTACTAACTAATAAATTCGGAGAAAAAAAGGGAGATGGTTACATTTTGCTCAAATTATAGGACATATTCACAAATAAGGGAGATTTGCCCAGTAAAGTCTGGCATACGTTTCCTTTTATATATCGAGATAACCGATAGACATGAGTTTTGAAAAAATTTGAAATGGCTCCTAATAAATAGATATTAATTATCAATTCTAGAATTTGATTTGGTTTTTAAGAAAAAACTTCTAATTTTTTTATACTATTTTTAAAAATTATTTTAGTAGAAAATTTATTTTATTTAATAATAAAAAATTATTAAGAATTAGAAAATAATCTAGCTAAATTTGTGCCAGCAGCAGCGGTTAAACAAATAGAAAAATTCTTTCTTTAAGAAATTTAATGAGTAAAATAAAAAATTATTAAAAATTAAGGTGAAATTTATTTTTAAAATTGATATGAATATAATTGTAATTCTTGAATTAAACTAGGATTAGATACCCTATTATTTAAGAGCTTAATGTTGTTAGTAAATATAAATTATGAAAGCAAAATATTATGGCGGTATTTTAAGCTTTTCAGAGGAATTTGCTCTTTAATGGATAAAACACCTAAATCTTACTTAAATTTGTTAAATCAATTTGTATACCACTATAAAAACAATTAATAACTTTAATTGTTAGAATTTATTAAATTAAATTAAATTAAGTCAAGGTGCAGTAAAAATTTAAGGATGAAGTGAATTACATTGCTTTTTAGAGGAAAAAAATTAAATTACTGTTTAGGATTTGAAAGTAAAATTAAAATAGAATGTTAATTTGAATTAAGCTCTAAAATATGTACATATCGCCCGTCACTCTTTTATAAGATAAGTCGTAACAAAGTTAAAGTACTGGAAAGTGCTTTAAAAACGAAATCATTAGATGTTTCACTTACAATGAAAATTTGTATTAATTACCGTTTTTTATACAAAACAATAAAAAATCTAATTTATTAATAAATAACTAAAACTATAAACTTTAAACTTTTTTTATTAAAACCGAAAGGGAAAATTTTTCAATATTAAATAAGAAAAATAAATGTACCTTTAGCATAAGGGGATACTAAAAAAGAAATAAAATTTTATATTTCCCGAAATGTTTTGAGCTAAATATTTAATTTAATTAATGTTTCAATATTAAATAAAATTAAATTTTAGAAGTGAAATTCCTATCAAAAAGCATGATATCTGGTTATATAATATAATTTCACGTATTTCTATAAATATATAAAATTTATTTTAAAAACTTATAGAAAATTAATTTTGGGATAATCTGAAATTAACAAATTTAAAGACTTAAAAAGGTAAATTTAAAGAATAAAATTTTCTTTGTTATTTTTATAAATAAATTTATATTTTTTTATAAAACTAATTTAAATTATTTATTAAATTAAATTTTAATATTTAAATAAAAATGGTACTATTAGTAAAAGTGATTATTACTTTTCAAACTTAACTTTTAAAATAAATTAGAATTTTATTAATTTAAAAGAATTAGGCAAATATATTTTCTGACTGTTTAATAAAAACAACGCATTTAGTATATTAATAAATGCAAATCCTGCTCAATGAAAATTTTAAATTGCTGTAGTATTTTGACTATACAAAGGTATTGAAATAAGATTTTAATTGAATGCTAAGAGAATGGAATTACAGAAAATAGCTTTTTTTAGATTAAAAATTGAAATTTTTTTAATTTGTGCAGAAACAATTATTAATATTAAGGACAAGAAGACCCTATGAATTTATAAATTTATGTTATAGTAATTAATATAAAATAAATTTTGGTTGGGGCGACAAAAAAAAATAAAAAACTTTTTTTTTATAAAATGATCCATTATTAATGATTATATGAAAAATACTCTAGGGATAACAGCGTTATATTTTTTGATAGCTCATATTGACAAAAAAGTTTGCGACCTCGATGTTGGATTAGGATACTTTTTTAATGAAGATATTAAAAAAAGAAGTTTGTTCAACTTTTAATTTCCTACATGATCTGAGTTTAGACCGATGAGAATCAGGTTGGATTCTATCTTAATAATAAAACAATTTTAATTAGTACGAAAGGAATTTTAAAATTTAATTATTAAGATAAACAACTTTATTTGCATCAATTTTTGTAATTATTAAAGTGGCAGAAACCAATGCAAGGAATTTAAGCTTCCTCAATGATAATTTCCTTTAATAATCTTAAACTTTATTTATTTTTTTATTCTAATTGTTATAGTCTTATTAAGAATTGCTTTTTTTACACTCATAGAGCGAAAGTTCTTAGGTTATTGTCATCTTCGAAAAGGACCAAATAAAACAGGATTTATAGGATTACTTCAGCCAATTAGAGATGCATTAAAACTTTTTAGAAAAGAAATAAATAAAATATTTTATATAAATAAAATTTTACAAATTATTTCTCCTCTTTTGATAATTTTAATAATAATAATAATATGAATACTTTTTTTTTTTAGTAATAATGCTATAAATCTTAACATAAGAATTATTTTCTTTCTTTGCATTTCAAGGTTAGCAAGATATGCTATTTTATTTAGAGGATGAGCTTCAAACTCTAAATACTCATTGATTGGTTCTTATCGTGGATTTGCTCAGGTAATTTCTTATGAAGTAAGAATAGCAATAATTTTAATTTCATTAGCAATTATCCCTCAAAGTTATAATTTTATTTTTTTCTTAAAAGTACAAGAAATATATCCATTAATTTTTAGCTTTTTACCTATTTTTGTTATTTGGATTATTACAGTTCTAGCAGAACTAAACCGGGTTCCATTTGATTTAGCAGAAGGAGAATCCGAGCTTGTTTCTGGCTTTAATATTGAATACGGCTCATGATTATTTGCAATTATTTTCATATCTGAATATGGTAACATTATAATTATTAGCTTTTTAACATATTACTTATTCTTAGGAATAAAAAATTTAATTTTAATTTTTTCTTTATTACTAATAATCATAATTATTATAATACGAGGGACGTATGTACGTATACGTTATGATCAACTAATAATAATAGCTTGAAAAATTATTTTACCACAAAGAATCATTTATCTTTTTTTATCTTACTTTATTTTTTTAATACTGAATAACTTTATTTGCATCAATTTTTGTAATTAATTTAAACCATAAGGATTTTAACAATGAAAAAGTTAAGTGTTTACTTACACTATTTAAATTAAAAGATTAAATGAATTATCATTACTTTTAGGTTAGAAGCCTATATTATTAATCTTTAATAGGAAAATCAATTAATTCATTAACAGTGAAACGCCTCTATTTTGGCTTCTATTAAAAAATAGAAACTTCTAAGTTCAGGTCGAAACTGAATGCAATTAATATCGCTTTATTTTATCAGAAAAGGGAAAACCAATTTCTAAATGCAAATTAGATTTTATAACAATTTAAATACTTTTCTAAAAATTTTTTATTTTAATCAATCTAATATTGTATATTTAAATTCATATAAAAGGCCTAACATAATTAACATATTAATAATTACAAAAGAAAATATAAACGCTAATCTTTTCATTATTATCATTAAAGGAAAAGGTAAAATTACTACAATCTCTACATCAAAAATTAAAAAAACAATACCAATAAAAAAAAATTTTAAAGAAAATGGTACACGAGAAAGTGAAAAGGGGTCAAACCCACATTCAAAAGGAGAATTTTTTTCTTTGGCTTTTTTTCCTTGAAAGGCCAAAGAAAAAAATAAAATTATTAATAATATAATTACAATGCTTATTGTTATGTATAAATAAAAAATTATTTAATTTCTTTAAGAAACTATTTAATTGGAAATTAAATGTACTTTTTTATACTAATTAAATAATAAATTCATCAATATATAAATGTGAATAGAAATAGTCATACTACATCAACAAAATGTCAATATCAAGCTGATGCTTCAAATCCAAAAAAATGTTCTGAAGAAATAAGTTGATTTTTAATTCGAAAGTAAGATACTAAAAGAAAAATTGAACCAATTAATACATGAAGACCATGAAAACCTGTAGTTATAAAAAAAGTTGAGCCAAAAATTCCATCTGAAATTCTGAATTGTGCTTGAAAATATTCAAAACCTTGAAATATTGTAAAAGCAGCCCCTAATATAATTGTAATAAATAATGAATTTAAAGCTGAAATGTAATTTTGATTTATAATTGAATGATGTCTTCATGTTACTGTAATTCCTGATGAAATTAAAATTGTAGAATTTAGAAGAGGAATTTCAAAAGGATTGAAAGGATAAATTCCTTTTGGGGGCCATTGACTTCCAATTTCAATATTAGGAGAAAGCCTTCTATGAAAAAAAGCTCAAAAAAAGGAAACGAAAAAAAAAACTTCTGATAAAATAAACAAAATTATTCCTATTTTTAGCCCGTTTAATACTCATTGAGTATGAAAGCCTTGAAATGAACCTTCTCGTGAGATATCACGCCATCATTGAAAAGATGAAATAATAATTATTAATATTGCTAATAAAATTAAATGAAAATTTAAATTTTGGAAATATCTGACAAAACCTAGGGTTAATGATAATGCTGAAATTGAACTTGTAATAGGCCATGGCCTTTTTTCCACTAAATGAAAAGGATGAAATATCATAAGTTTAATTTTATCTTTCATTAATGTAAAGGCTAATTAAAATTACAAATACAAAACCTTGAATAAAAGCAACAGCTGTTTCTAAAATTAATAAAATAATAATAAAAGGAATTCTTAATACAAATAACAAGTGGCCAAATATAGTAATTGATGAGAGAAGATGAATTAATAAATGTCCTCTAATCATATTTGCAGTTAAACGAACTGATAAAGTAATAGGACGAATTAAATTTCTTACGGTTTCAATAACTACTATAAAAAAACTTAAAATTATTGGAGAACCTATAGGAACTAAATGAGCTATTACTATGTTAAATTTATTGATTAAGGAAAATATAATAAAAGTTAATCAAAATGGGAAAGCAAAAAATATAGTGAAAATTAAATGCCTTGTGGAGGTAAAAACGTATGGTAATAAACCTATTACATTTCTTGTAAGAATAAAAATAAAAATAGCTGAAATAATAAGACAATTTTTTATTTTAGGTAATCTAATATTATTCCTAATTTCTTGAAAAAATTTTTTTAAAAGACTTTTTCAAGAAATTAGGAATAAAGAAGAAGAGGCTCAATAACTAAATGGTGTGATTATTATTCAAATTAATAAACTCAGTCAATTAAAATTGAAGTTAGAAGAAGTTGAAGGGTCAAAAATGGAGAATAAGTTGTTTATCATTTAAAATTTATATATATATTTTGTTAATTTATTTAACTCAAATGTATTTTTATTTGGGGCTTTTAAAACAAGAAAATAAAAATTAATTACCGTAAAAACTAAAATTATAAAGATTATTGATGATATTAAAAATCAATTTATAGGGAAAATTTGAGGAATTAAAAAACACCTTTTGTGGTAATAAAAGAATGACATTCTTTTGTTATGAATTAACTAGTTTTTTCATTGAAAGTTATATTTAACTATTAATTGGTTTAAGAGACCATCACTTTTATCAGCCATTCAATGACGAATTAATAAAATTAATAAAATTTTTTATTGAAGTAATTTCTAAAGAAATAGGTATAAATCTATGATTTGCTCCACAAATCTCAGAACATTGACCATAAAATATTCCAGGTCGTCTTGAGATTGAAAAAGATTGATTGAGACGTCCAGGAATTGCATCTATTTTAATTCCTAGTGATGGGATTGTTCATGAGTGAATAACATCTATTGATGAAATTAGGTATTTGATGTTAGTATTAATTGGTAATACTAAATTATTGTCAGTATCTAAAAGTCGAAATGAATTTTTTATTATTTCTGATTCAGGAATTATAAATGAGTCAAATTCTTTATTAAAATCTGAGTATTCATAAGATCAATATCATTGATGTCCAAGAATTTTAATAGAAATTTGAGAATTAAATGTTTCGTCTGTTAAATATAATAAATGTAAAGAAGGGATAGCAATAAAAACTAATGTAATTGCTGGAATGATTGTTCAAATAATTTCAATTTCTTGACCTTCTATTATTGACCGCGAAAGTAAGTTATTTATTATAATATTAATAATTATGTAAATTGTAAGAATAGTAATTATTAAAATAATTATTATTGAATGATCATGAAAAAAGACTATTTGTTCTATAATAGGGGAATTTATATCAGAAAAGGATATTTGAGATCAAGTTATCATTAGTTTATTTTAAGATAATGTTATTTTGATTAAAAGAATGCTCAGATGGGGGGAAATTTAGTATTCATTCAATAGAAGAATTAGTAAATGAAGAAAAATTGATTATTTTTTTTTCAATAATTCCAATTCAAATAATAATAATTAATATAATTACTCCAATTATGGAAATTATAGAACCTAAAGATGAAATGAAGTTTCATTTAGCAAAAAAATCAGGGTAATCTGAATATCGTCGGGGTATTCCAGCTAAACCTAGGAAATGTTGCGGAAAAAAAGTTAAATTTACTCCAATAAATGTTACAATAAATTGAACCTTTGTTAAAGTTGAGTTAAGATTTATTCCAAAAAATATTGGAAATCAATGAATAATAGCTCCCATAATAGCAAATACCGCTCCTATAGATAAAACATAATGAAAATGTGCTACTACATAATATGTATCATGAAGAACAATATCAATAGAAGAATTAGCTAATATAATTCCTGTTAGGCCTCCTACTGTAAATAAAAAAACGAATCCTAAAGCTCATAAAATTGAAGTATTAAATTTAATGTTAGAGCCATGAAGAGTAGCTAATCAACTAAAAATTTTAATCCCAGTAGGAACTGCAATAATTATTGTAGCTGAAGTGAAATAGGCTCGAGTATCTACATCTATGCCAACTGTAAACATGTGATGAGCTCATACAATAAAACCTAATAATCCAATTGCCGCTATAGCATAAATTATTCCTAAATTTCCAAAAGGTTCTTTTTTTCCTGTATTATAGCAAATAATTTGTGAAATTATTCCGAATCCTGGTAAAATTAAAATGTATACTTCAGGATGCCCAAAAAATCAAAATAAATGTTGATATAAAATTGGATCTCCTCCTCCTGAAGGATCAAAAAATGAAGTATTAAAATTTCGATCTGTTAATAATATTGTAATAGCACCTGCTAATACAGGTAATGATAAAAGCAATAAAATGGCAGTAATTAAAACTGATCAAACAAATAGAGGTATTCGTTCTATTGTCATTCCAATTGATCGCATATTAATAATAGTAGTAATAAAATTGATTGCTCCTAAAATTGATGATGCTCCAGCTAGATGTAAGGAAAAAATAGCTAAATCCACAGAGGGACCATAGTGTGATAAATTTGATGATAATGGAGGATAAACTGTTCATCCTGTACCAGCTCCTGATTCAACTAAAGAGGAATTAATTAATATAAATAATGAAGGAGGAAGTAGTCAAAATCTTATATTATTTATTCGAGGAAATGCTATATCGGGAGCACCTAATATGATAGGTACTAATCAATTTCCAAATCCCCCAATTATAATAGGTATAACTATAAAGAAAATTATAATAAATGCATGTGCTGTTACAATTACGTTATAAATTTGGTCATTACCAATTAATGTTCCAGGCTGTCCTAATTCTATACGAATTAATAGTCTTATTCTTAAACCTAATATTCCAGATCATGCCCCGAAAATTAAATATATTGTTCCAATGTCTTTGTGGTTAGTAGAGTATATTCATCGCGGTAAAATGGCTGAATCTTAGGCGATAAATTGTAAATTTATTTATGAATTAATTCTTTTACCAATAAGATTTATTTTTAATAATTTTTACTTTGAAGGTAAACAGTTTTTTTAACTTAAAATCTTTAAAAAAAGATATTAATTAAAATAAGAAGTAAAAGTAAATTGGATTTAATTAAAAAAGTCTTTTTTAAAAATAAATTATTTCATCTTAAAATTTTTAGATTAACAAAAAAGAAGGGAGTTAATATACGCAGATAAAAAAATAAATTAATTAGTGAGGAAATAACTAAAATGAATATAAAAATTAAGTTTATTTTTATTAAAAAGTAAATTGCTATAATTTTTATAAAAAAACCAAGAAAAGGAGGTATGCCAGCTAGTGATATTATTGATATAATTATTTCATTTTTTATTTTCAATCTTATTTTTTTATTTATTAGATTACAAATTACATTAAAATTAATTATCTGGCAGTTTTTAATAACAGCAAAAATAATAATAGAATATATTAGTAAATATGAAATTCAAAAATTTATTTTTTTAGCAATTAAACATAAAATTCATCCTTGATGAGAAATTGAAGAAAAAATTAAAATCTTCTTAATTATTTTGTATTTTATTGCTATAACTGAAGCTATAAATGTAGATAAAACAAATAAAGGAATTATTAATGAATTTATGAATTTTTCAATAATTAGTAAAGGGATAATTTTTTGAATAGTTAGAAGGATAAAAAGTGAGTAAAATGATAAAGATTCTCTGATTATTATTAATCAAAAGTGAAAGGGGATTATACCTAATTTAATTAAAATTGAAATATTAATTAAAATAAAAAATATATTTGAATTAAGCAAATCATATTGAAAAGAGGAAATAAAAAACAATGAGGAAGAAAAGGATTGAATAATGAAATATGAAATTATTGCATTATAATTTTTTAGCTTAAAATTATTAATAATTGGAATAAAAGATATTATATTAATTTCTATTATCAACCAAAAAATAAATCAAGAATTAGATGATAAAGATATTAAAATTGTTATAATAATGATTCAAATTATTATTTTTTTGAAAAAAATTAATAAAGGATTTATTTAATCATATTTGGGGTATGAACCCAATAGCTTAATTTTTTAGCTTACTTTATT